TCGAATAAAGAGTAAAATTAAGACAGATCAAACAAAAGATATTAAGTATAACAACCATTTTTTTTGGTGAAGATAATTGCATTTTTATTGAGTTTTTAATCTAAAACAAAGAAAGTAAAGTAGACAATCAAATTCTTTTTTTCTTTGAATTTACCCAATCAAAAAAACTTCTATTCTCAAAGGAGAATAGAAGAAATTAGACTTTCACATAATATTTTAATTCAATTCTATGTAATGATCAATGAATTGGGTTTCATTCTATATTTACACATGTTAAAATCCTAGCAACAATTTCATTTATTCCATAGAAATTTTGACCAAAATTGACGAGTAATCAATAACAATATTAGTTTTTGAAGTGTTGAACCGAAATCTAAATGGAAATGGGGCGTGGTCAAGTGGTAAGGCAACGGGTTTTGGTCCCGCGATTCGGAGGTTCGAGTCCTTCCGTCCCAGAACATACCCATTTTACCAGAATAAAGGTTTTTTTGAACTAACTTCAATTTAAAAGAGTCACATTGGATAGAAATTCTTGTTTCTTATTTTGATGATCAAATGTGGTCCTTAATTATAAAAGTGTTTAATTCCTTGTAGATTAGATATGGGGTGTCAATTTAACCCCAGTATTTTTTGCCTATTTGAAATTTTTTTCTTACTATTTATATTGACAACAGTGTATCGAACACATAAAATTAAAAGATCGTGGAGAAATGTATGTTCCATAGGTTTTTTTCTATGCTAGTTAATTAGTCATATAATTCAGTCTTTTTATTTCTTTTGATTCCGATTTTATATACCTATTTTTTTAGGGTTGCTAACTCAACGGTAGAGTACTCGGCTTTTAAGTGCGGCTAGAATTTTTTACACATTTGGATGAAGCAAGGTATTTGTCCATACCATCAGTAAAGTTTGTAAGACTACGACTGATCCTGTAAGGAAGTGAATGGAAAAAATAGCATGTCGTATCAATGGAGAATTCTGATAATAATAAATTCTTACCCTATAAGGAAAAAGAGTTGAGTGAATAAATGGGTAGAGCACTACGGTTCCAATTATAGGTAAAGAAAAAGAAACGAGCTTCTGTTCTTAATTTTTGAAGGATTACCCGATCTAATTATACGTTAAACAAAGATTAGTGACCGATGCGGGAAATTCTACTCCCATAAGTGGGGAGTGGATTGTCGATTTTTTTGAATAAATCCTAATTATTTTCCATTCCATAATTAATGGAGATGAGTGTGTAAAAGAAAGAGCATATTGATTAAAATCCCCTTTTTCCAAAATCAAAAGAGCGATTGGGTTGAAAAAATAAAAGATTTAGAACCGTCTTATATCTTATAATGTAATGAACATAAATCGATTCGGTCGAAAAGAAGAGGATAGAGTCCGTCTATCACAAGGTATCTCTCTTTTTCTTACTATTACTAGAAATAAGAATTTGACTATCTGACTATGAATAATAATAAAACAAACACTTTGTTTTAACTGTATCGCACTATGTATTATTTGATAACCCAAAGAATTTTGATTCAAATCAAATTTTAAATATAAATAAAAATGGAAGAATTAAAAAAAAAATTAGACCGAGATCTAGCTCGGAAACAGGACTTTTCTTTTTTATATCCATTTTTTTTTCAGGAGTATATTTATGCACTTACTCATAATCGTAGTTTAAATCGATCAAGTTTGTTCGAAAATGTAGGTTATGACAAAAAATTGAGGTTACTAATTGTGAAACGCTTAATTACTCGAATGTATCAACAGAATTCTTTTCTTATTTCTACTAATGATTCTAACCAAAATCCTTTTTTTGGGCACAACAAACATTTTTATTTTCAAATCATATCAGGTAAATTAGCAGTTATTGTGGAAATGAAACTTTCCCTATGCTTAGTATCTTCCCTCGAAGATAAGAGAATAGACGAATCTCAAAATATACGATCAATTCATTCCACATTTCCCTTTTTAGAAGAAAAATTCTCCCATTTAAATTATGTGTCAAATATATTAATACCCTATCCTGTTCATCTTGAAATCTTGATTCTAATTCTTCGTTACTGGGTGAAAGATGTTTCTTCTTTGCATTTTTTACGATTTGTTTTCCACGAGAATCGTAATTGGAACTTTTTTTTTTTACAAAAGAAATATACTCTTTCAAAAAGAAATCAAAGATTATTCTTATTTTTATATAATTCTCATGTCTGTGAATACGAATCCATTTTTGTTTTTTTACGTAACCAATCCTATCATTTACGATCAACATTTTTTGGAACCCTTTTTGAGCGAATTTTTTTCTATGGAAAAATAAAAAAAGAGTATCTTGTAAATGTCTTTACTAAGGATTTTCAAGCTATTTCATGGCTGTTCAAAGATCCTTTTATGCATTATGTTAGGTATCAAGGAAAATCTATTCTGGCTTCAAAACGGACGTCTCTTATTCTGAATAAATGGAAATATTACCTTGCCCTCCTTTGGAAATGTCGTTTTTTTGTGTGGTATC